GATTGACCTCCTCTTTTCTTTATTCTTTAATCCACAGGAGGTCAAATTCAGATTGTTGTTCAAGTTAGTGAAGTTAGTTCAGTGTAATTCCAACTAACAACCATGGAATCACGCTCTGTAGGATTTGAACCTACGACATTGGGTTTTGGAGACCCACGTTCTACCAAACTGAACTAAGAGCGTTTTGTTTTCTTATCACATAAGACTAACTATAAAGAAAAGGATTCTTTTTGTAACTCCAACACATCTTTTATGCGTATACTATTATAGTATCATAAAATGCAAAATTATGGTATATCCACCATCTCAATTGATTCTTCGTTACTGCTCAGGGGAGAAGTAATAGGTAGGGATGACAGGATTTGAACCCGTGACATTTTGTACCCAAAACAAACGCGCTACCAAGCTGCGCTACATCCCTTTCAATCGGTCTACAGTGTCATTGTAGAGAATACCTGTCTTGTTTTCCACATCCTTATTGCCTCCATTGATATACACAATTTTTCTTCCCATTTCTTCTTTTTATCATATTATATATTAACATCATGTTATATATTAACATATAATAATAAAAGACTTATATACTTATATAGATATAAAATATGAAACCCACCCTAAAAATGAAATAAAAAAAAATGAATATTTTTGGGGAATGCTCAGGAGTAAAGAAACTTCTTTTTCTGTTTTAAGCAAAATCTTATCTAGCGAATCTTCACTTCAATTTGAATTGGGAATTCTGTGTACAAATACAAGTGGTCCATATGCATCTAATCATATATGCATTACCATTATGTATTACAATAAATAAGGAGGATTTAAAATGCGAGATCTAAAAACATATCTTTCCACGGCACCGGTACTAAGTACTATATGGTTCGGGTCCTTAGCAGGTCTACTGATAGAGATTAATCGTTTATTCCCGGATGCGTTGACATTCCCTTTTTTTCATTAACATGAGAAGGGGTCAAGAATATTAGAGATACAATCAAATATCTGTGACTAATCCTTTTCCCCCTCCTTTTTTCTCCTTTTTATTTTATAATTTTATAAGGGAGGAAAAGTAAGAGAAAGAATAAAAGTGGATTTAACCTCAGCGAAACTCGGGTTCAGACTCGAACTAAATTAAGAATAGAGGGAAACCGTAAAAGTCAATATTGGTCTAGTGCAAGAGTATCATACAAGATCCTTAAATTTAATTACGTACTCCGATTAGAAATAGAGTTCTAAAATAGAGTTAGAAATCATTGTATTACTTATTATTTACTATTATTCTATTTATTTACTATTACTCTATTAATTACAACGAAATCTTTCGTATCATAACATAATTGGATTTTGAGTTAGTAACTTCCATTTTTTTTTCTAACTTTCTGCGGATCGAAAATAGAAAACTTGAATGAATAAAAAAAAACAAAGGAGGTTCATGGCCAAGAGTAAAGATGCCCGAATAAAGGTTCTTTTGGAATGTACTAATTGTGTACGAGACGGTGTTAATAAGGAATCAACAGGCATTTCTAGATATATTACTGAAAAAAATCGACACAATACGCCCGATCGATTGGAATTGCGAAAATTCTGTCCCTATTGTTATAAACATACGATTCATGGGGAGATAAAAAAATAGATCGAACCGAAGGCCTGTGTGTCACCCTTCCAACGAACAGTAAAAATACTATACTAAAATAATAATAATAATATAGTATTATATATATAACATATATTTAAATAAAATAAATATATATAAATAGAAATAAACCAAATCCTATTTCTGAATTCTAATTCATTTTTAATTCGAACGAAATAGGATTTTCGGGATAAGGAATAAACAAACCATGGATAAATCCAAGCGACCTTTTCTTAAATCCAAGCGATCTTTTCGCAGGCGTTTGCCCCCGATCCAATCGGGGGATCGAATTGATTATAGAAACATGAGTTTAATTAGTCGATTTATTAGTGAACAAGGAAAAATATTATCTAGACGAGTCAATAGATTGACTTTGAAACAACAACGATTAATTACTATTGCTATAAAACAAGCTCGTATTTTATCTTCGTTACCTTTTCTTAATAATGAGAAACAATTTGAAAGATCCGAGTCGACCGCTAGAACTACTGGTCTTAGACCCAGAAATAAATAGGCTTACTCTTCAATTGCATCAAAATTCCAACTCAAACGCGGATTTTAGGTTTTGTTCGAAAAATCTAAGAATCGAGATTTGATTCTTATGTTGTAAGAAACAAAAATAATCGGGGAAGAAGAAATCTTTTTTTTTATTGAACATATTCCTTCATTTTGACGACTTTATCATAATCATATTTTTCATACTAATTTATAATCTACCTTCCCGGAGTTCATTCTCCGGGGAACTCCAATCATAAAATCATTCCGGTGAATTCTTTACAATCTCTTTATTTTCTGATCTCATTGGAAATCATATAAAGACAATTCCTATTGGATATAGCTATTTGCGCAAGTATTTTACGATTAAGAAGTAACTGGCTTTTGTACAGATCGTGTATTAATCTACTATAACTATAGGATGCCCTATTCTCGTGGATTACTGCATTTATCCGAGTGATCCACAAACGACGAAAATCTCTCTTTTGCCGATCTCTATCCCGATGAGTCGAAACCAAAGCTCTGATTCGCTGTTGAATAATAGTTCGAGTAAGTCTTGAATGGGCTCCTCGAAAGCTTGATGTAAATAAACGAATTTTTGCTCTACGTCTACGAGCTATATATCCTCGTCTAGTTCTGGTCATTGAATAAATGAAACTTTGATGAATAACTAATTGATTTCCTTTCTTTCAGTTATCCTTGTACCCTTTCCTGATCTATTAATAACAAAACGGATTCTTCCAATGTATAAAATAAAAATTCCAATGGCTTTTGCTACTATAACCTTCCCAACCACGATTTTTTTTCTTTTTTCTATGCATTTCACCTCGAAATAAGAAATTATATTCTATCGATACTACACTAGGTATCAAAAACATACTAAATTAAGTAGTCAATTTGAAATTTAATTTAAATTAAATATGGATAAAGAAATAGTGGGTTCCATCGTTTCTATGGTCACTTCTTAAACGGTGAGGTCCTTTCTATACACCGGAGCTCCTTCTAATAAATCTTATTGGTAACTTGTACAGTTCACATTCTTTGGCTCTACCCATGAATTATCCAGTAATAGGTCTTTCACGACGAGATCTACCTATACAGTAACGGTATTTAATTATGAAGGTTAGCTAAGTAGCTGACCCTGTTAGTCCGTTCTTGCAAGAGCGGGAACCTAATCTTTCTGCTGATTTTCCTCGCTTAATGGATAACCCTTTTGCCAATGGGGAATTGCTTATCACCTTAAATTTAGGCGATTGTATTTGCACCGACGGAAACCATAAATTTCATACACAATACATAATAGGGGAATATGATAGATCTTTTTTTTTTTTTTTTTATTTATTTAGATAGTGAATGGAATTCTATTCACTTTCTATTCACTGGTACTAATCATTGATACTGGAAAAGTTGTTTTTCGTCCCAGTCCATGATCTGAACGAGTCGCACATACACCCTAGTACATGTTCCTCGGCGCTGAGGACACCCCCGAAGAGCGGGGGATTTCGTGACATTTCTGATTGGCTGTCTTGTGTTTCTAATAAGTTGTTTAATAGTTGGCATGCTGAATCATATACATAATGGACTGGTTTAGATCGATCCTAACCGGATGATTATGAATTATCCCGATTTTATTTAATTTAATGAAAATGAAACCCGGAAAGAAGATCTCAAATCGCGGATTGGCACGAAATCCTTTCTTTTTTTATTGAACCGCTACAAGATCAACAATTCCATGAGTTTGGGCTTCTGTTGCTGACATAAAAACATCCCTTTCCAGGTCTTCGGATACGACCCATAAGGGTTTGCCCGTTCTTTGTACATAAACCTTTGTGATAATTTCGCGCAGTTTCAGCAGTTCTTCCGCTTCCATGACAAATTCTCCCGCTTGTGCCTCATAAAAACCGGCAGCCGGTTGATGGATCATTACCCTGATGATATAACATAATAAATAGATATAACACAATAAATGATTTCTCTATCTCGTATGATGAGTCGACGAGAAGACATAAAGAATAACACGAAAAAAAAGATAGAATTGAACAACCGTACAGGCATCTTTTGCGAATTGCATACGGCTTTACAATGGAATTGACTTTTACCTGTCATCGAAAAATGTAGGATCTATCAGACCCCCATCGGTAAATGATCCAATTACCACCCTTCCTTTCGGAGGAGTTAAAAAATACTATGATGGCTCCGTTACGTTATATACTTATTTACTCTATGATTCAGCAATCCCAAAGTTTCTTTTTGATCCGCTCAAATAAAATAAGAAACAAATAAGATTCTTTTTTATTTTCGTACCTGTTCATAACATAAAGATTGTTAAAAGCCTTCTGGTGTGAAAACAAAAAGTTTGTGACGCTGAAACGGACCCCCGATAGATAAGATCGGAAATGCCCTTTATCTCATACTCCTCTTTCGATACATAATCGAATGTTTTGAAAAAAAAAACAATAAAGAATTTTTTCATATCGAATTCGAAGTGCCATGCTATTATTACTTAAAATTCATAATATTCAAATTTCATATGGCGAAGGCATAGTCTGCTTTTTTCTAGCAAATAAAAAACTCATTGGCGCCAAGCGTGAGGGAATGCTAGACGTTTGGTAATTGTTCCTCCGACCAGGATAAAAGATCCCATTGAAGCGGCTAATCCCAGGCATATTGTATGTATTTCCGGTGGCACAAATTGCATAGTATCATAAATAGCTATTCCGGGTAGTACCCATCCGCCAGGAGAATTTATAAAAAAATACAGATCTTTGTTTTCGTCTTCTATACTGAGATATATCATAAGACCAATAAGTTGATTTGAGATCTCGCTCTCAACCTCTTGGCCTAAAAAAAGTAATCTTTCTCGATAAAGTCGGTTGACTAGGATAAAATTGTATCCCTCAGGAACCGTACATGCAGCTTTTGATGCATACGGTTCAAAAAAAAGAATCAATGTGTAGATTCCGGCCCTCTTATTTTTCATAGCAAGTTCCTTCTAAAACGAGGGGGCTTTTTCTTCCATTTTTCAAGAAAGATGAGTTTTGACCCTTCCATTTGACCTTTCAATATAATATATATAAATATATAAAATAGAATAAAGAATTCATTAAACTTATCAAACTAACTTATCATTGATGTATTGTTTCATCGAGATCCGATCCAAATCACGATGTAATTTTCTTGTTTCTAAATGGGCCTTCTTAATTTTTTTTTAGGTTTATGCTCTACTCCGGGTAAAGATCCGATCGACTTCGATTTGCACATATAGGACAAATTACCCCAATACCACTTCTTTTTACTATAACTTCTTTTTTTTATTTCATGTCTTCACCAAATATTCAACATATTCATCTATTACTCGATTGATTAACAGTTTAAGATCGCTCCTATCTCTATTTATAAATAAAAAATTTATGATATAGTAATCATATACTACCAATTGGGTTTTTATAAACGGAGCCTGTATACTTCATTTTATTGATCCAACTAAGCCAACCATAAATTATTTGATAATATTAATCTGAATCCCCCCCCAAAAATTAAAAAAAAAAAATGGATCTAATTGCACTTCGCGCTCCAAATTGTTGATGGTTCAATCAATCTTTCTTGGGCGAAATAGAGGATATCTCGATCGAGGGAGAGAACGGGAAAATACCATATGACCCAATATATCTGACAAGTCGCACTATACGTCAATCCAAGATAGATCGTCCTCTCCAGGATTTCGAAAAGGTACTTTTGGAACACCAATAGGCATAAAATAACAGAAAAAGGGTTTAGTACTATATTTCACTTTGGTATGGAAACGTAACAATAATTTTATTGCCTTCATAATATTGGCCCTCATCATATTTTTATCCTTAGATTGGATAAGTTCATAAAATAAGTTCATAAAAGAAGACAGACTAAATAAAGGAAAATTTTTACGAATAGGGCCTTCAAATGATGAACAAGTATGGGTGCAGTCCCGGAGAGAAAATGGGATCAACCCCCATTGCGTATTGGTACTTATTGGGTATAGAATAGATCTGTTTATCTTTGTTCCTACGAACAGAATTGTTCCATTAGTACCAACAGAATAGAACAAATACAAATATTAACATTAACCCTTGCTTCGAGATAATCCACTGAAAAGGGAATATCAATAGCATAGTTTTTTCTAATGCAATAAAGTTACATAGTGTCTATTTTTCTTTGATAAAGAGGTATTTCCATGGGTTTGCCTTGGTATCGTGTTCATACTGTCGTATTGAATGATCCGGGTCGATTGATTTCTGTCCATATAATGCATACAGCTCTGGTTGCTGGTTGGGCCGGTTCGATGGCTCTATATGAATTAGCAGTTTTTGATCCCTCTGACCCCGTTCTTGATCCAATGTGGAGACAAGGTATGTTCGTTATACCCTTCATGACTCGTTTAGGAATAACTAATTCATGGGGCGGTTGGAGTATCACAGGTGGGACTATAACGAATCCGGGTATTTGGAGTTACGAAGGTGTGGCCGGGGCACATATTGTGTTTTCTGGCTTGTGCTTCTTAGCGGCTATCTGGCATTGGGTGTATTGGGATCTAGAAATATTTTGTGATGAACGTACAGGAAAACCTTCTTTGGATTTGCCCAAGATCTTTGGAATTCATTTATTTCTATCAGGGTTGGCTTGCTTTGGTTTTGGCGCCTTTCATGTAACAGGCTTGTATGGTCCGGGAATCTGGGTGTCCGACCCTTATGGACTAACTGGAAAAGTACAATCTGTAAATCCAGCGTGGGGCGTGGAAGGTTTTGATCCTTTTGTTCCGGGAGGAATAGCCTCTCATCATATTGCAGCAGGTACATTGGGCATATTAGCAGGACTATTCCATCTTAGTGTCCGTCCGCCTCAACGTCTATACAAAGGATTACGTATGGGAAATATCGAAACCGTCCTGTCCAGTAGTATCGCTGCTGTCTTTTTTGCAGCTTTTGTTGTTGCTGGAACTATGTGGTATGGTTCAGCAACTACCCCGATCGAATTATTTGGTCCCACTCGTTATCAATGGGACCAGGGATACTTCCAACAAGAAATATATCGAAGAGTTGGTGCTGGGCTAGCCGAAAATCAAAGTTTATCAGAAGCTTGGTCTAAAATTCCTGAAAAATTAGCTTTTTATGATTACATTGGCAATAATCCGGCAAAAGGGGGATTATTCCGAGCGGGTTCAATGGACAATGGGGATGGAATAGCTGTTGGATGGTTAGGACACCCCATCTTTAGAGATAAAGAAGGTCGTGAACTTTTTGTACGTCGTATGCCTACCTTTTTTGAAACATTTCCAGTCGTTTTGGTAGACGGAGACGGAATTGTTAGAGCCGATGTTCCTTTCAGAAGGGCAGAATCGAAGTATA